TGACAAGAATATTTTTTTGATTGGGACGATAATTCTGAAAAGACAAATTTCCTATCTTTTCTTTCAATTCAGGAGAAATACGATCGATAGGAGCTAATTCAAATCCCTCGGGTAAAATAAGAACAGCACCCACATTCAAACCGCCTTTTTTACCATTAGCAAGAACTTGTTTTAATTGCATATCATAAGGAATTCGAACAATGGCTTCAAATACAGTATCAGGAAGCACAGCTTGCGGAACTTCAATTTCCACGGGCTTATTAGCTAAATGGCAATTAGCACAGACAATTCGTCCAGTTGTTTCTCGCGGGTTTTCATAACCCTGTTGTGCAAAAATAGGATATGCATTTGAAATAGATACCCGAGTTATTACATATATCATCATTGATACATAAATACAAATGGATCGAGTCATTTTTTTCTTTACCCAAGAAAAAGGATTTCTATTTTGCATGTCCAATCATAGATCCTAGAATTTCTACAATAAATTCGAAAGGTAGCTAATCTAGTTCCTTATAATAGAGTCTGTTGTCATTGTACTGGAATCGTTTTGCTAGAATATAGATAGGACTAATATCTTGAACAGGTTCAAATAGAAAAAATTCAGTAAGATTGAAAATACTTTATTTCCAATTTACAGAAAGAAATTGTCTATCTGATTGAGTTGATATAAGAAGATCAAATTCATTCTTTATCTCTTCATTGAATGATAAATTACTACAAGTGAAGGAGATACACGATTTAAATAATGGAAGATCCAATATTTAAAAATTGCATCGAAAATGACTGGAAGAATAGAAAGAAGAACAGATGGAATGAGACTCTTATGAGCCAATCCAAAATCATTATAGAGTGAACCAATTAGGAGTTCCCAGCCACGAGTTGAGTGATATCCCATTCCTAATTCATGAACTAAAAGAATTAAAAAAGCTTTTTTTGTGTCACTTAAGTTATATAGGAATTCTTGACCCCAAGAGTTAAGAATGAAAAGTTCCTCATTACTCAGAATCAAATAACTACTTAGAATAGTGAAAGATATTATATTTGTTGAGAAATTGAAAAGGATATCAAGATTATATTGATTTTCTGTTTTAACTAATTGTATCGTTTCCTTATGTATTCCTATAGGAAGTTTCTGTATATATGTCTTTGGATACTCTTTTATCATTCCGTCTAACAGAAAGAGTTCTTCGAATTCTATAAAACGTTCTAAAACATGTCTTTCTTGAATATAATTCAAGAGAGTTTCGGATTGATTGGTATTCCACCAATGAGTAATCAAAAGTTCCAGACATTTATGAAATGAAAGAGAGACTAACCAGGGTAAAAATGCTATAGATGTAAGATATAGCAAAGAATACAATCTTTTTTTTTTTTTCATTTTGCACTTATGGATTTGTATTACAAAATTGTTTCTTCCTTCATTCATTGACTCTATATTCCATTTTTTTGAAGCACGTCTCGTCTCTTTTTTAAATATTGAATCTATAGATCTATTCTTATCATACTAAATGAGTTCTTCGATTTTTAGATTTCGTTTGTTTGTTTAGAGGAATATTCGAAAACCTATTCAAAATAATGAATTGGATTTGCACTTGGAAACGAGATCTTTCCTCGGATTAATTCATGATTTTGAAATGTCTCACGGTATAGACACAACTCATAAAAAAAGATATCAATTCTAAGTTGTGCACCTAAAAAGATGAGAAACATTTTGGATTACAAGATTCATGTTAGGAAACAAAATGGAAACCGAATGAAAACAGAATGGAGTTGGGATCCATACATATGGATACAAAACTTCTTTAGCGTATCAAAAAAGAGTATACCCAAAATTGTCGGAATTTTTTATGAATTTCCAATATATTTGTATAATTCATTCCAGTTCTTTCATATAAATTCTTGTTTTATTCCATATGAATCGATAAACCAGGTGAAGAAAAAATGGAAGAATTCAACATGTTTGATTCGAATGAACATTTATGTAGAAGATTGGGATTCGATACGGAATTCGCAAATCTCCCTGATAAAACTTTGAGTTTCTTCTTTATTTATTTCAAAATACTTCAATTGGTACACTCAAGAAGTAGGCTAACTCGGCAGCTTTTTCTTCAATCTTATCCAGAGTCAAAAAATTCTTATTGGTACGACTCAAGGGAATGGCTCCTTGACCCCTTATTTCCATATAAAGTATACAATGAGGATAAATACCCTCTTGATTTTGAATTCTGATTGATTGGATATCTTCCATAAGGAAGCGAAGGAGGATACGACGATTTATTCCCGGAAACCCCCAACGAAAAATAGATACTATTCCTTCTTTTCTATCGAATTGGTCATAACCACTACCTACATTCCACAAAATTGTGCACCATAAATAGGAACTTATAAATAGACCTGCAATCCCATAGAAAGACATTATGAGCCCTTGTGGAAAAAAAAGGATTTGATCAGAAGGAAATACCGATAGAAGATTTCTACCAAGATAACTGGAAGTTCCAACCACTAAGAATCCTAATGAACCTAAAAAAAGGATAAAAGACCATAAAAAATTACTTGTTTTTCGAGATCCCTTTAGAAGTTCTATCCATATATATTTTGATCGCCAATTCATACTATACTAGATACAATTGCATTTGATTCGAATTGAGAGAATAACCCAAATGAAATTGACTTTCTTTTTCTTGATCCCCAAGTAACTCTTATCAACTAGCACTTAGAGTAATTTAACACTATTCGATAATTACCAATTATTCTACATATGTAGAGTAATTGGTAGTTATCTTGATTATTTATTGCAAATTTTCGTTGATCCACCTTAAACCAACTAGATTCCGTAGATCTTGGATCTATACAATATTCTTTTTTTGCACATAAAGAAATAAAGAAGCAATTGAAATTGCTGGAAATACGAGGCCTACTAAAGGTACAAAAATAGAAGGTAAATTCAAATCTGTCATAGAATGGGTGCCTCCATTTTCATTTCATATTCGTATATATCTATATTTCAATTTCTTTGTTGTTTTGTATTGATACGATAATATTTATTCACTATCGTTTTTGATTCCAAGAGTTTCATCTTTAGTCTTGGTTCCCTAATTCTCGTAATTACTGTTCGCGTTTTTTCTTTTCATGAATCAAAAAGCAGGAATTGAAGATGTAGATAGATCTATTTAGTGAAGCAAAAAGGGTTCAATTCTATGAACTTTGATTCTTTTTGTTAGGTTCAAATCTGACGAGAATAATATTCTACGACTAAGGACTCTTTTATTCTCAAACCAACTTCTTTCCTATCTATTATTTTATTGACTTGTGCTTTCTCTTTTTTTGAGCCAATACTCAAATGTTTTGGCAATTTACGCAAATGTTTTGAGACTTTTTTTCTTTTGCGAGTGCATAAAGCAATATATTTGCGAATCAGATCTTTTGAGCTTTGCTTATTCTTCGTAGTAATAATATCTCCGGGTTTGCAACGATAACTTGGTATATCGATTATACGACCATTAACTAAAATATGTCTATGGTTTACTAATTGTCTGGCTCCACGAATGGTCAAAGCCATACCCAATCGAAAAAGTATGTTATCCAAACGCATTTCAAGTAGTTGTAGTAAAACTTGACCTGTGGACCCTTTGCTTTTCCCAGCGATACGCATATATCTAACTAATTGTCGTTCTGTCAAACCATAATGAAACCGCAATTTCTGTTTTTCTGCTAAACGAATACTATATTCCTTCGATCTTTTCCTATAGCGAAGTCTTTTTTTTTTAGGATCCCTTCCTTTTCTATATTTAAATTCTTTTTGAAGTAGTCCTGGTAAAGCTCCCAGACGATATACTTTTTTAATACGGGGTCCTCGATAACGAGACATAAAGATTTCTCCTTTTTGATTTTCTTTTTTATTGAAATTTGATTTGAGACTATAAATCAAAATTAAAGCTGAACTCAAAGATAAACAAAGCAAAATCGACTCAAGTAGTAAAGTATTAAAAATGTATCACCATATGGATTTTTTGTATATATATATATATATATATATTTTTATGATTTTCTTTTTTTATAGTTATAATAGTTATATAGGAAGTTTAGGCTCTTTTGATGGTTTTTTCCGTAAAGATCTAATTCCTCTAAGCCTTTTTTTCTTCAAAATGACAAGTTAACGTGATGGTGATCCAACATTTTCTTTTTCTTTGATTTGGAGAAAGGGATAGATTAGCAATTATAGAAAAATTCATCGAAAAAAAGCCGGCTATCGGAATCGAACCGATGACCGTCGCATTACAAATGCGATGCTCTAACCCCTGAGCTAAGCAGGCTCACATAATAGAAATAATCTATACAAATTTAGGAAAGTTACGAATATGAGTTATGAATTGAACTATTTATTTCATATGAACTAAATTATATAATTCATCATTTTTTCATTAAAAAATTTACTGAAGAACATAAAGAAAAATCAGTCCGTGATTTATATCGTTTATTCACTATGTATGATATCTCTAAATAGGATTCAATCCCATTCGAAATTATCTAAAATTTCACTCGAAATTATATATACATTCTCTCTCTTTTTCTTTTTGATTGAGATTATTATATGTCCTTAGTCCTAAAAAAACAAAAAAGAATAATATAAAGATCTAGTCATTCAATTAGGACATTTTTTTTTCATTTGTAAGAAGAAAAAAGAGAACGAAGAATGTAAGTCAATAATCAATGGATTCGAATTATTTATGAAAGATATTATCATCTTGACATAATTATATGTATATATACCAAGTTTATCTCTTTTTTTGTGAAAAGCTTTTTTCGAATCCTTTCATTTCAAGGAATTAGTTGAGATATTCGAAGAAATAAAAAATAATTCTTTATTATGAATTCTAACTGGAATTTCATAAATACAAAATTGAAAAATAAAAATGGAATAATAGTATAGATAGAAATAAACAAAACATAATTGGAATAATTTCTATTCACAATAAATCATTGTTCAATTAAGTATAACACAAGGATTCTTTCTTGACTGAAATGAAAGTATCAAATTGAATTATATGAAAAAATACAATCTAGAACCTAAAAAGATAATAAAGATAACACTGAATGGAATACTTTCCATTTCAATCAAAAAAAATAGATTAGTAGATCTTTTTTTAAAAGAAAGGAAATCATCCAAATAGCAATTTTTTTTGTAATTCAATTCTTTTCTTACAATATAATATTCTAAAATTCTTGAAGATGAAAATCAAATCTCATTTTGAAATTCAAGTGAAATAACATAATCTTTTACTTTACAACACAATTCTTTATTACAATTCATTTACTCAACTCCAAAATTGCACAATGAATCTGTTAATTCGGAATCATAAGATCAATCGATATCATATCTAATGAATCTTTTTTTTTCTAATTATACCAATTTATCTGTTTTTTAGTATTCTTGATAATGACCGATGAATCCTAAACGTTGCATTAGAAGTCAATTAATTCTGTTAATCAGTTTTGATTACTGGCGTATTTAGAACTTAGGTAATTACTTTATCACTATATGTACTCCAAAAATATATCTAATTGAATCTTTTCATGCTTACTATAACTAGTTATTTCAGTTTTTTATTGGCTGCTTTAACTATAACCCCAGTCCTATTTATTGGTTTGAAAAAGATACGACTTATTTGAAATGAATTGAATGAATAATTTTGAGAACCCTTTTTTGGAGATTCCAGGTAGTATTCTTTGTAGTATTCTTTCCGCAGTGATTGCCAATTATTTTCTTGGTCATTGAGATTTACGGATAATTCAGATTAATATTTAGGGATAGATTTTACCTCTTTTTTTTGCTCAAACCGAAATGATTGAAGTTTTCCTATTTGGGATTGTTTTAGGACTAATTCCTATAACTTTGGCAGGATTATTCGTGACTGCATATTTACAATACAGGCGTAGTGATCAATTGGACCTTTGATTGGATAACTTTATTGACCTCCCCCGTACAGGAGGTCAAATTCAAGCTGAGCTTCAATTCTATTTTGTTTTATTTTATTAAGTTATTTGATTTGAATTTGAAATAGGTATAGAAGCAATCACGCTCTGTAGGATTTGAACCTACGACATCGGGTTTTGGAGACCCGCGTTCTACCGAACTGAACTAAGAGCGCTTGTAAAATGAAAAGGGCATTTTCCCTATCCCAACATATCTCCCATATATTCCCATATATTATAGTATCTCGACCTCAATAGATCTTTCTTTATATACCATAGGAGAAGTAATCGGTAGGGATGACAGGATTTGAACCTGCGACATTTTGTACCCAAAACAAACGCGCTACCAAGCTGCGCTACATCCCTTTTCCTAATTGTTGTACAGTGTTATTGTACAAAATCCCTGTCTTCTTTTCCATATTGTCATTTTGGACTCTATCTATATCTCTCTCTATATCCAACATTTTTGTCATTTCTTCTTTCTAGTTTCATATAATAAAATAAAAGAATGATATACGTCTGAAACCCAACTTCAGGTATAAATGAAGAATTCATATTTAGGGGTAATCCTCAGAAAAAGGGATTCATCCTTCTTTAGATGGGGCAAGAAATTATCATCTATTGGTTCATTGTACAATATCTATTTTAGATAGGAATTCAGCCGAAAATGAAAGTAAAAAGAAAACCAAATAGAAAATATTTTGAACTATAGCGTCTGATCATATTATGTATTATACTATATAATGAAAGTAAAGAAGGAGGATTTGCAATGCGAGATATCAAAACATATCTTTCTGTGGCACCTGTAATAAGCACTCTATGGTTTGGGTCTTTGGCGGGCCTATTAATAGAGATTAATCGTTTATTCCCGGATGCTTTGTCATTCCCCTTTTTTTAATTCTAGTTATTATGGGAAGGGATGAAGAAATTCAATTTCATGTGACGAAATTTCGCCTCTTTTTTTTCATCTTTAGAATAGATAGGAAGAACAAAGAAAGAAAAATGGATTGAAGCTGATCGAAAATGAAGTCAATTCAAAGCAAGATTTCATTTTTGAAAAAAGAAATTCAATTCAAATAGACATCCAGTTTAGGCCAAGGTTCATTAGATCATAGCAAGGATATTGAAATGAGATATGAGGGATTTAGAATAGAAATAATTGATAGTTAGAACCAAATTGTATTAGTCTATTTTTCTCTTTTATTATTGAATTGAAAGAATCCATTACTTCAGTATTACTCTATTCATATTCTATTAATTAGATAATTACAATCCAATTTTTGGAAATGTACTTACTAATTAATAATTTTTATTGCTTTTTTTCTTCTTCTTCGGTTAGAACTGAAAACAGAAGAGTTAAGTTGATCAAAAAATCGAAAGTTCATGGCTAAAGCGAAAGATGTAAGAGTTAGAGTTATTTTAGAATGTACTAGTTGTGTCCGAAAAAGTATCAATAAAGAATCTTCAGGCATTTCTAGATATACTAGTCAAAAGAATCGCTACAATACACCCAGTGAATTAGAATTGAAAAAATTTTGTCGCTATTGTAATAAGCATACAATTCATAGGGAAATCAAAAAATAGATCAAAATCAATAAATAGAATATCTTACATAAAGTAATACATTACATCTTTATTGTATTACGTTATTTTTCTCTTTTATTATTAAATTGAAAGAATCCATTACTTCAGTATTACTCTATTCATATTCTATTAATTAGATAATTACAATCCAGTTTTTGGAAATGTACTTACTAATTAATAATTTCTATTGCTTTTTCTCTTCTGTTTCGGTTAGAACTGAAAACAGAAGAGTTCGGAATTCAAAACTACGGTTCATTTTTGTATGAACAAACACAGTAGGAAAGTCCGATCTAAAATAAAACGAGAAGTTATTCAATCTTCTCGCGGATCGGCAACCCCTTCCTGAGAAAAGGAAGAAAAAGAAATCGAGTTTCAAGAAGAGATTCAAATATATGAATCTTCGAAGGTACCCTTTTTTCCACTCTTTTTTTTCTGGAAAACGCCTTGTTGGTATTTGAAAAAAGTTTCGGAAGAAACGATATACGAACCGCTTTTTTATTCACTCCCGAAAGCTAATAGACTATAAGAATATAAAGCTACTTTATCGTTTTATAGGTTGCCAAGGGAAAATAATACCTCGTCGAGTTAGTAGAGTAGCATTCGCTGTGCAACGCTTACTGAGTGCCGCCATTCAAAAGGTGCGTATTTTGGCTCTACTCCCTTTCGTTGAAAACAAGAAACGTTCTCAAAAAGTGCGAATGTTAAAACAACGTATTAAAGAAAAAAAAAGGAAAAAAGATACAAAGGAAGGTAAAAAAAAAAAAAAGATTCTTCAAATTCTTCTATATAGTAAATGGAAAAGGCAACCTGATCCTAAAAAGAAAGACAAGGGAACTGTTAAACCAGGAAAAACTCCTGCGACATCAAAATAAAGAAATGCGTGGAGATTCTAAATGATTTAGAATCTCCTTCTTTATTTTATTTGATAATCTTATCACAAATATTGTAAAAACTAATCCTATTGGATATCGATATTTTCGAAAGTATCTTACGATTTAGAAGCAATTTTTTATTGTACAGATTATGTATAAATTGACTATAATTATGAAATACCTTATTTTGACGAATTACTGCATTTATTCGAGTGATCCACAAACGACGAAAATCCCTCTTTTTCCTGCCTCTATCTTTATGAGAAGAAACCAAAGCTCTCATTTTCTGTTGATTAATCGTTCGAGTATGTCTTGAATGAGCGCCTCGAAAGCCTGATACACCAGAACGGTTTTTTCTTCGGCGTCTCCGAGCTATATATCCTCGTGTGACTCTAGTCATTGAAATTGCATCAATTTTCACCTTAATGGATAACTAATCGATTTCTATTCTTTGAATCATCCATTTCTCTCCATCTACGGTCAATAAATAACAAAGCGGATTATTCCCATATATCAAATATCAATTCCAATGGCTTTTGCTACTATAACCTTCCCAACCACGATTTTTGCTTTTTTTCTTCTCGTTATTTCATCTGGAAATCCATAACTCTAAGCATATTGAAGAAAATCAAAAAAACAGTGGGTTCCATCGTTTCCATGGTTATCTTTCAAACGGTGAGGTTCTCTCTATACACCGGAGCGTCTTCTTTCATTTCAGAAAAAGGTATTGTGAACTTGTATAGTTCATATTCTTTTGCTCAACTTATCAATGATAAAGTGATAGCCCTTTCACACTAAGAGTTATCTATACAGTGACGGCATTTCATTATGAGAGTTAGCTAGGTAGCTGACCCTATTAGTCCGTTCTTTCAAAAAAAAAAAAGGAGCATAAACTTTTTGCTTCTTATAATGCTATTTCCTCCGCTTAATGGATAGACTTTTGCTACCGATGGGGAATTTCTTCTGAATTTCAAATCAAAGATGATTGGATTTGCACCAATAGAAACCATACATTTCATATACTCTAATAGGTATTTTAGAAAACTCTCGGATACTATTCTATTCACTTTACGATCCTATCCGATTTCTCGGGGCTAGTCGTTGATACTGAAAAAAGAGTTCTAAGTCATATTCGGAACGAGTCACACATATCCAATCATGATTGGATTCTTACTATTCATGATTGATTTGAAAAAATATACAAGTACAAAAGAAAAGGCCTGGTCAGTATTGAACTAGACCAGGATGGAAATAAGAAATCTTTTGTAAAAAATAAAATTAAGTAAAGTATCCCTTCTGTTGAAGAAATAGGTTTGTTTTTTTGATATTTTAATTATCTAAGTTTTTTTCTATTTTTCTTTTTATTAAATTTCTATTATTTCAAATGAATATTTATATTATGGTATATATATATACTTTTATTATTCTTTTTTTATTATTCTTTTATGTTATTTATATAAGAAAGTAGTATATTAAAGTATATATACTAAAGTATATATGTTGATATATTTTTCTATTTCGAAATCTTTTGAATTCTCGAAACAATTACACTAGAAAATTCTAATAAAAATAGTCTCTAATAGAAATAAATGTTTCGAAATAAATCTAGTTAATAATCAATTAGATTTATATATTCTAAATTGACTCTAAAAATTATCCATAGAACTAGAAATTCTTCATTAGAGTATATCGATTTTGATATAATAAACTCAAAATGTAAAAAATTTTTTATTTGTAATGAAATTGGGGAGATGGCCGAGAGGACTAAGGCGGCGGATTGCTAATCCGTTGTACGAGTTATTTGTACCGAGGGTTCGAATCCCTCTCTTTCCGCTTTCTCTTTGAATTTTGTATTTTTTAATTCCAAAGGAATTGGGATTTTTTGACTGCAATCATAGGGAAATGTGTGAAACATTTAATCAAAATTAGTTTGATTCCTCACGTCCAGGATTACGTCCTGGATCATTAGATAAAAATCCGAAAATAAAGAGGGAAATAAAGAATATAACTATTGTGTAAACAAAAAGTTTGAGAGTAAGCATTCTAAAATCTCCAAAATATTTTTTCTTTTATTATTCGAAAATAAAGGGAATAAATTACCTTTTTTTTATCATATTGAAACCTTTTTTGTTCGGAGATCCAAAAATGATGAAGAATTCATTCTTACATTAAATGATGAAGAATTCATTCTTACATTAAATGATGAAGAATTCATTCTTACATTAATAAATAATGCCGTATTATTTTAAATTAAAGATCTAAATATTTGCGCTTGCTCGTTGGAAAATCAGAACCAATAAGGATGAATAATTAAGTTGATTAAAATGGATTGATCCAAATTTTCATTCAATAGAGAAGAATTTCGATTTTGGAATTGAGAGTTCATAATATAAGGCTTATCTAATAGACTTATCTAATCTTATCCATTTTGAAATTTTTTTAAATATATCTTATTGAATATATCTATTGTATTTCAGATTTTATCGAAAACTTACAGCAGCTTGCCAAACAAAGGCTAAGAGAAAAAAGAATAAAGGTATAACAGGCATAACATCTACAATTGGATTGAAAATGGCATAAGCTTCAGGTAATTTGGCTAAGAAAGAATTATTCGAGTAAAGGACATAATTAAGACAGATACAGATTAAACTAAAGATATTAAGCATAAAAAATATTTTGTTCTTGCAGATTAGATAATTTTATGAGTTATTTTGATAAAAAAAATCAGAAAGACTGAAAAAAAAATCCTTCATTTTATTTTTTCATACTCTCCCAAACTAAAAATCCCTCTTTCTATTCTTTTTTGAGAAGGAGAATATAAGGATTTCTACTTTACATATAATATCTTATTTGTATTCTATACAATGATCAATAAAATTAATCTATAACTCTCCACACGATTATCTACATACGTCAAATTACTCTGTATTTGCATATCATAACTAATTCAATGTTGATTATCTTTAATTCAATGTTGATTATCTTTAATTCTTCAAAAAAAAATATCATTTTTCTGAAAAAATAACGAATAAAACTTAACCCTTGTGCAAAGAAAGGGTCCTTCGTTGAATTGGAACCGATGACTTTCAAGGTCGAATAGGCTTACTCTACCATAAAAAATGAAGGAAAACCTAATATGATTTCGAACAGTTAGAATTGAGTTTATTGTTTATCGTCGGCTCCTCTCGATGATAGAATCAGTTGAGGAGACAGTGGTTTATATTGTAGGAGATGTCTGTTTTATTATCTTTATCATATTCGATTATCTTATTAATGAATTTGCATTATCAGGTTCGATTATGCAAATTCATGGAATATTACTTTTTAGAAGTATTATCTATAAACAAATATTTCATATTTGCTATTTGGAGAAAATTGCATAGCTTGGTTATGATAGGAGATTTATTTTTTCTAGATAGAAAATTTTAGACTAAAAAGACGGGGTTAAGGTATCACCTAATTTATATCTAATTGATGAATTTGAGCTAACACTTGACAAGGATCTTGATTATTATTATATTTCTTTATTATTATTATATTTATAGTACTAATATACTCAAAAAATCCCCCGAAAACCAAAATAAAAAAAAAAATAGAAGTTCCATTTTATTTCTCATGCTCTCAGGATTGAAATGCAAAACTGAACATTATATTATTCCCTTTTTTGGGGCGTCGCCAAGCGGTAAGGCACCGGGTTTTGATCCCGTCACGCGAAGGTTCGAATCCTTTCGTCCCAAATTTCTCGTTACGAGAAATCGCATGACCATGCGTATTGGTCTGACTAGAATATTCTCATTATTGGATAGAATAGTCATAAAACTACGAGAATTCAGCTCTTAATTTTTTTCATTCTTAAAACTTAAAATTGATTCATATGGATTTTAGTCAAAAAAAAAAAAAAGACATATGGAATAAGGAAATGAAAAAATCAAGAAAAATTTATTATGTATAATCTATTATGTACAATATTTTGGTTACATTCTGCAAATAATGTTTGTAAACTCGTTGCCCACTTTATTAGATTAGATGAATTGGAAGAAAGTCAAGATATTGCACGAGATTTTGACAAGAAATCTCAATAGAATTTTTCTTCAGAATATTTTTGGTCTTCTTCAACGAAAATTGGTCAATTGAATTGTGTGTGAATGGAATGACTTATCTACAGGGAGACGCGGCTGAACAATACGAAATAGCTTCAACTAAATAACTGGACTTCATGAATAAGTCAAACAAGAACTTTAGTAAAAAATGTGTTTATACATCTCCAATCCTAAATCATTGGAATGAAAACAAGTGATGCCAATCCTTAATGGAAGGATCTAGGAAGAAAAAAAGGAAACTAAACTAACTACACTCCGAGTAAAATAAATTTTTGAAAATGCTTTTCAAGGTAAAAAACAAGTTGCTTAGTTAGCAAAAAACGATTTCCCTTAATCTTGGAATCTTAGCTAAATATGAAAATTTTTTATATTTTACTGATATTTTTTACCTATTGGAATATCCATTTGTTGTTAACAATTTTTTGAGTTATCACCAAGTCAAACTAAGACCCTATATGAAATTGACATTAATTTAAATTGAAGGCATTTCTTAGTATATCTTTCTCATATACCAATCCAACAAAAAAGTCTTTCTTTTTTTGACTCAATTTGTTTTCTCATCTCAATACTAAATTTCTATTGACAATGGTGTATTGAATAAATAGAATTTGATCGCAGATCAATAGATCTTTTTATCTCACACTCTATTTTTAAAAGATCAAAAAAAAAATAGTTTGATCAAAAAGTTGAAGATCTATCATATTTTTTTGATAATACTTTTTCTATTTTGATTGGAATTGGAATCGATTTTGTTATTTTTAGTAATTTCCATTTTATCAATTTTTTCAAAGATACCTTTTTTTTTGAACATATCATTCGCTAGTTGCATAATTTGACAGGATTGTATAGTGTAATTCAATTTATTTCTTATTTCGATCGTATCTACATATCTTATTTATGCGGGTTGCTAACTCAATGGTAGAGTACTCGGCTTTTAAGTGCGACTATGATCTTTTACACATTTAGATGAAGTAAAAAATTCGTCCAGACTTTTGGTAGAGTCTATAAGACCACGACTGATCCTCAAAGGTAATGCATGGAAAAAACAGCATGTCGTAATAAAATGCATTTTGAATTTTTTGCTTACAAAAAAGAAATTGCAAATTCAAATTTTTTCATTATTAATTCAAAGTAGAATACTTTCTTTTAAAGTATAGTACTCTATATTCAATTGGGTCTAGTGAATAAATGGATAGAGCCCTAGGGTTGCAATTTTACTCAAATAAAATAAAAAAGTAATGAGCTTATGTTCTTAAATTTGAATGATTACCCGATCTAATTATATGTTAAAAATATATTAGTGCCGGATCCGGGGAAATAGAAATGTGTTCTCCTATGAGTATACTTTCTAATTTGATTTTTTTTAATAAATCCTAATTATTATTTTTTTTTTTATTGGGACGGATGTGTAGAAGAAACAGTATATTGATAAATACAATTTATTCCAAAATCAAAAGAGCGATTGGACTGTCAAAATAAAAGATCTTGAACTCGAAAAAGAGAAGAAAAAGATTGGTTTTTTAATGCTAACAGGGCTCCCTGTCTCTTTTCCAGAGTATGCATTTTATTTTTATTTTATATAGTTTTGTATTATAGTAAAATAAAAACTAAATACTTTGTTCTGACCATATTGCACTATGTATTATTTGATAAACCCAGAAAGGTCTCCTTTCTTCTGGTTTAAAGTAGAAATGTCAATGAAAAATTTCCAAGAATATCTAGAGAAACATGAATTTTGTCAACATCAATGTTTATATCCACTCCTTTTTCAGGAGTATATTTATACACTGGCTTATGATTATGGTTTAAATGCTTGTCTTTATTCCGAATCTGTGGAAGAATTGATTAGTTATGATAATCAATTTAGTTCAGTACTAGTAAAACGTTTAATTACTCGAATGTATCAACAGAATTATTTAATTAATTCAGTTAATCATTCTAAGTTCAATTCATTTATTGAGAATAACCATTTCTTTTATTCCCATTTTTATTTTAAGATTATATCTGAAGGTTTTGGGATTATTTTAGAAATTCCGTTCTCGCTACAATTTTTATCTTTTTCAAAAAGAAAAAAAAGACTCAAATTGCAGAATTTACGATCTATCCATTCCATATTTTCTTTTTTAGAGGATAAATTATTGTATTTTCATTTTATCTCAGATATACTAATACCCTATCCTATTCATTTAGAAATCTTGATTCAAATTCTTGAATACTGGATCCAAGATCTTCCTTTTTTACATTTATTGCGATTCTTTTTCTTCGAATATTGGAATTGGAATACTCTCATTACTTCGAAAAATTGGGTTTCTCGTTTTTCAAAAGAAAATCAAAGACTTTTTTGGTTCCTATATAATTCTTATGTATCTGAATATGAGTTTGTATTCCTTTTTCTTTATAAAAAATCTTCTTATTTACGATTCATATCTTTTGGAATCTTTCTTGAGCGAATGTACTTCTATGGAAAA